CTTTCCTTAATTGAACTTCATTTGATTAGGGCGAAGTTCCTTAAAAACCCCCGCCTTTTTAAAAATATCTTGAACAGTTCCTGTAGGTTGAGCACCCTGTTCAAGGAAATATAGAATAGCAGTAACGTTTAAATAAGTTTGATTCTTTATCGGATCATAAAAACCCACTTTCTGCAGATCTTTTCCTTCTCTTCGGGATCGAACATCAATTGCAACGATTCGAAAGACAGCTCATTGAGATAGATGTAAATGAACAATACCCCTCCTAGAAACGTATAGGAAGTTTTCTCTTCGTACGGCTCGAGAAAAAAATAATTTGATTCAAAGTTTTATCTATGTATTGAATTCTAGTAAATCATAAAAGGTGCATAAAATCATCAAATCAATTAGACTGCGGTTTAAGTCTTTTTTTTCTTTTTCATTCCTGAAAATAAAAAAGAAATCATTCGTACTCATAACTCAAGTTAGATAACTTTTAAATAGCTCAAAAGAAAATTGTTAGGCAATTTCATTTATTGAGTGGTCTTTACCCCCTTATTTGTCTCCTTTAAAATTTTTATTTCTTATCTTAAGATACTAAGTCGGGCTCATTTATTGAGACAATTTAAATGGTGTTTCCTTGTTCTGAGATCCTTTATCAATCATTGGGTTTAGACATTCCTTCGGTCCTTCTTAATCCTTTCAAAATGGCAGCAACATACCCTTTTTGGAATTTCCTTCTATCAAAGAATCTTGTGGACATTTGATTCCCGCGTGATACACTTTGGGTCGAAAAAGTTTGATTAATCCCAACAAATTTTCCTTTTGAATGGGAAACTTCCTCGAATGGGATCCTTTCGATTTTTATATCGAAGTTATATTCTCACGAAGTTGTTCCAATTTATTGATTTGCATTAACCCTAGATTTTTGCTCCGAGAAATCAATTAATACTTTCTACTCGAGCTCTATCCTGGACTATTTACATTACCAAATGATGTCGAGCCAAGAGCACTTTCATTCCTATAGAAATGGAAAATGGTGGATATAATAAAGAATCCACAAAAGGTCGTCTCCTTCAAGTCGCACGTTGCTTTCTACCACATCGTTTCAAACGAAGTTTTAGCATAACATTCCTCTAATTTGGAACCGGTATGGAATTGATTCAATTATGGAATCATGAATAGTCATTGGTTCAATTAGTGCATAGACGTCGTACTCTATACTCTTTTTATAGATAGATATAGATCAATAAAGATTTTTCTAAAGAAGTTTTAGTAAGACCTCTATCAAAGAGTCCATTTAACTTCTAAGGAATCATTAAAAATATTCATAATTTTAAAAAACATTCATAATTAAAAAAAGCTCGTATCATTATTTGAATAAAATTGACAATAAGGACCACATTTGATCATCGTAGAAAAGATAAGTCCTTCTTAATTGAATTAAATTAATAAACTAGAGCAAACAAAAAAATAAATAGGTAAGGGAGGGGTTTTCGTATCTATCAAATCAACTGAAAAACTGCCCTGTCACCATTCTAATCTAAATAGTCTATATTACAAATTGAAATTTGTAATTTTCGTATCACAAACCTTTTTCACACAAAAATCGAAAGACTTTTATTAGTGAAATAGAACAATAAAAACATATACGATAAACTTTTCCTCATTTTATATGTATTTTTTTAAGTAACATTATTATCTTACTAGAAATAGAAAGTGAATAAAAAACAATAAAAGATATAAAGCACCACCATCTCATGTGTTACATAGATTTACAATTTTTCATTAGGACCCAACACGAAATACCCAAACTGAGATTCAAAGAAAATACATCGGTTGTTAAATATATAATTACATAATTATAGCATTGGAGTTTTGTTAAATTTTTGATAATGTAGTTCGGACAGACGCAAATATTTTAATATCTCCCATTAATGATTAATTCTTATCTGCTCACCCATTCTATGGGAATAATGGGACATAACAGAAATGAAAAAGGGGATTCTGATCGCAGATACAAACTACCTAGGCACAAAACTAAAGAAGTCCAGATTAAGCTGTTCCTTTTTTTATTTCAACCTAACCTATATTAACATTAAGAGACTTAATTCTATTGAGTTTGAGTCAACTTTATTAGATTAGTATCAAATATAGTTAGAATTCAGAAATCCATAGAAAAATTAATAAATAATTAGACTACCCCATTTACGAGATAAAGAATAATAGATAGAATCGTTGAAAATTTCAATTTTGATAAAATAGAAAATAGATATGGGACGGAGGGTTTTTCTAAATAACTAACTTCTCTAAATTAGGAAGATTTTGAACATATAATGAAAAGATCACTCGCCCTTTTTGAATTTGAATTCAAACGTGTGGAATCCATGTTCCCATCTTACCCGGATCCTAAATAGATTAATTTATACCTGCGTGTTATTTGAACTCGATTGAGTTAAGTTTGTGAAAAAAGTATGATTCATAAAAGATAAAAATCAGAAATCAGAAACACATTTCACCT